GACCAAATCCACCCACATTAGGATTACTTGTTAATGGTTGATCAAGTTTGATAGATTCACCCTCTGAAACAAGAAGCTCTGGTCCTGGAGGGATAATATCAACCACTTCACGTCCATCCGAGGCATCCGCTATGCTTATTTCGTATCCGCCCTTTTCTTTTCGTACAATTTTCTTTACTATACCTGCTGCTGTGGCATTATAAACTGTATTATTACTCTTGCTTCCGTCAGGATAAATCTGGCCCCTTCCTCTGTTACCACCTACATATATGGGATATTTTAAGAAGTGAACATCTTTCTTAGTGGCAGGATCCGGGGAAAGAATAGGAAAGGTAATTTCACTATATTTTTTCCCAGGAACAGGACCTATTACAAGAATATTTTGTTTATTGGGGCGATAGCTCTGAAAAGAAAGATTGCCTATCTTTTCTTTCATCTCTGGAGAAATACGATTGGGTGGGGCTAATTCAAATCCCTCAGGTAAAATAAGAACAGCCCCCACATTCAACCCCCCCTTTTTGCCGTTAGCAAGAACTTGTTTTAATTGCATATCATAAGGAATTCGAACAACCGCTTCAAATACAGTATCTGGAAGGACCGCTTGTGGAACTTCAATATCCACGGGCTTATTAGCTAAATGGCAATTGGCACATACAATACGTCCAGTTGCTTCTCGTGGATTTTCATAACCTTGCTGTGCGAAAATGGGATATGCATTCGAAATGGAGGATCGAGTTATTATATATAACACGAGCGATATGCAAATGGATCGAGTAATCTGTTCTTTTATCCAAGAAAAGGTATTTATAGTTTGCATGGTCCAATCATTGATTCCGAAAATTTCTACAATAAATTGGGTAGGTTGCTAGTATAGTTCCCTAGCCCCGATTCTGTTATTTACTTTAAGTGAAAACTAAATTTACTGAAATAATATTTTATTACTGGAATGGGAGAAACTTCCCGTCTTAGATGGGTATAAATAGAAAGAGGAAGTCAATTTTGTAATGCTTTGATTATGTACAAAGTAACAAACATCGCGTTCGAAATTCGAATTCGATTTATATCCGTATACCCCTTTTTCGTCTTTTCAGTCATTCATTGAATGATAAATCACTACAAGTGATGGGGATACACGATTTAAATAACGGAAAATCCAATATTTCAAAATTGTATCTAGAATAACTGGAAACGTAGAAACAAGACTCGATATAATTTGATCGTTATGGGCAAATCCAAAATCTTTGTAGATAGAGCCAATCATTAGTTCCCAACCATGGGGCGAATGAAATCCGATACATAAATCAGTTAATAAAAGAATCGAAAAAGCTTTTATTGTGTCGCTTAAGTTATATAGGAATTCCTGAACCCAAGAGTTAAGAAGAATAAGTTCTTTATTTCCCAGAATAGAATAACCGCTTAGAATAAGGAAACAGATTAAATTTGTCGAGAAGTGCAAAATCATGTGGATACAATCCGCATTGTGCATTTTGATCAATTGAATGGTTTCATTGTGGATTCCTATACGAAGCTTTTGTAGATGTGTTTCCGGGTATTCCTTTATCATTTCGTCCAACAAGTGGAGCTCCTCTAATTCGATGAATTTTTCTAGAAGATTATTTTCTTGAATATCGTTCAAAAAAGTTTCTGATTGCTTAGTATTCCACCAATTAGTAACCCAAGATTCCAGACTTTTTTGAAATGATAAAGAGATCCACCAGGGTAAAAATACTATAGATATAAGATATAGAAAAGGAATAAATATTTTCTTTTTTTCCATTTTATTTTTCATCTATAAATTGTTAATGAACCCGTCGCGTTCGTCGACGTTCTGCGATCTAATATTTTTATCAAACATGAATTCTATTCCAATGTATCGAATCCATGAATCTCTTCTTTGTTTTTTTGTGATTTGATAGTGCTAATTAGTCCTTGACTCGCGAAAGAATACAGAAATAGAAAAAAGAGTCCACTGAAGAAAAAAAAGAGTGTTTACGGCTATTGAAATTGCGAAAAGTGAAAGCAAAGCAATTCCTGCCTGTACATGAATACGTGGCAGAATCGCTTTATTTTTCAAAATACTTCAATTGGTACACGCAAAAAATAGGCCAATTCAGCAGCTTTTTGTTCAATTTCTCGTGGAGTCATATTTTCATCAGTACGCGTCAAAGGAATGGCTCCCTGGCCTCTAATTTCCAGATAAAGAACACGACGAGTAGAAATACCCTCTTTAAGTTCTATTCTAATAGATTGGATATCCTTTATAAGATATCGGAAAAAGATGCGACGATTTTTTCCAGGGAATCCCCAACGAAAAATACATACTATTCCTTCTTTTTTATCGAAAAGATCATAACCACTACCTACATTCCACGAAATTGTACACCACAAATAGGAGCTAATAAAGAGGCCCGCGATCCCATAGAAAGACATCACAATTCCTTGTGGAAAAAAAAGAATTTGCTGGGTGGGAAATAAAGATAGCAAATTCCTACCAAGATAGCTGGAAATTCCAACCAATACGAATCCTAATGAACCTAAAAAAAGGATAAAGGCCCAAGAGAAATTACTTATTTTTCGAGATCCCGTTATAAGTTCTATCCATATACGTTCTGAGCGCCAATTCATACTAGATTTGGTTACATTTTATTTGAATTGAAAAATACCTCAAATGAATTGTACTTTCCTTACTCTGTCTTGTTTCCGAGGTAACTCTCATCAACTAGTCCTATTCTGATGTCGGATGTGTTTCACTTTCTATTTAAATATCCTACGTAAATTTTTATTTATATTTTCCTTTTTAGTTAGATCAAAAAAATAACATGTACTCCTATGTCGTCATCTTTCCACATACATTTAAAGTAAGGGTTCTTTCGTTTATGTTCATAAGAAATCGTGCGGTATATCATTCCACTAAATAGATATCTATGTTATGATTCAAGTCTAAGTCTTGAAAAATGAGATTTGAACCCGAAAATCTAAACAATCTTATTTTTTTGAACATAAATAAATAAAGACGCCATTGCAATTGCCGGAAATACTAGGCCTACTAAAGGCACAAAAATAGAGGGAAAGTTCATAGTTATTACCTCGATTTACTATAATTGTATTGTAATTGTACCTGTTTGTTCTATTTTTTGTTGTTATTATGTTATTGTTATTATATTAATAAATTAATTAGAATTCTAATTCTATAAAATTACTATAATTAATATAGTATATAAGAAGTACAAGGAATGTAGAACTACAAAAGAAATTCACTTTCTACATATAATATATGATAATCAACTTTACTTTAGTATTCGTCATCTGTTTTTCTTTATTTTGCTTCTACTACAAGAAAATACACGATTTCGTATAAATTAAATTTACAAAGGATTCGTTATAGTTTGATCCAAGGGGTATTGTTAATAAAGATTCACAAAAAATATTGAAAGATCTAAAAATTTTGAATTCTTTTTTTTTTATTCAAAAATTAGGATATCGCCAACGAAAAAACCCCATCCTTCATTTCTGTTTTTTCCTTTTATTCCGATAGATTCCAATAAAAAAAAAAATAATTGACTTTAAACTTTAATCCGCGACTTTATTTTGATTCAAAGGAAAAAAAGCATGCAGTTGAAATAACTCACTTAGAACGCCTTTTAAAAGATTACGTGGTACGATTGGATCAAATAAACCTTTATGGAATAAAAATTCGGCTGCTTGTGAACCTTCAGGTACTGTCTTATTCAATGTTTGTTCAATTACTCTTTTACCCGCAAATGCAATGTAGGCATTAGGTTCGGCAATAATAATATCCCCCAACATGCCAAAACTGGCTGTCACCCCACCAGTAGTAGGCGATGTAAGGATTGACACATAGAATAACTTTTTATTTGATTGATAATCATATAAAACAGACGATATTTTCGCCATTTGCATTAAGCTCAAGCTTCCTTCTTGCATGCGTGCCCCCCCGGAAGCACATACTATAATAAGGGGTAGGGTTTTATTGGCAGCATATTCAATCAATCGGGTGATTTTTTCCCCTACTACAGATCCCATACTACCTCCCATAAACTCAAAATCCATAACCCCAATTGCTATAGAAATACCATTTATTTGACCTATACCTGTTTGAACAGCTTCAGTTAAACCTGTCTTTGTTTGATAAGAATCAATACGATCTTTATAAGCTTCCTCCTCTGAATGAAATTCAATAGGATCCGTAGAGACCATATCTTCATCCATAGGATTCCAAGTACCCGGATCAATCAGAAGTTCGATTCTATCTGAACTATTAATTTTCAAATGATATCCACATTGTTCACAAATACCCATTTTTGACTTAAGCAATTTCTTATAATTTAATGCATAACAATTTTCACATTGAACCCACAAATGTTTATATTTTTGAGTTACATCAAGATTATTAGAACTTTCTATTCTAGGTAAATTACTATCATTTGTGCTCGTTCTTTTACTGAAAATTTCACTCCTATTTCCACTTTCATTAAAAATGTAACTCAAAATGTAACTGTCACTGGAATTGTCACTACCACTTAGGATGGAACTCCCAATACTGATTTGAGAATGAAGATAACTGTCAATGCAATTATTAATGTGATTATTCCAACTATCTTTAGTATAATATCCGGAACGATCGTTATAAGTATCGTCACTCTTAGATTTCGAGTTCAGATAACTTGAAGTCCAATAATTCGAAAAAGAACTTTGTAGTTCACTCAGAAAAGACTGATCGTTATCAATCTCAAAAATTTGATTTTCAATATCAAAATATATGGAATAACTGTCCCCCCTACGATCTATAAGTAAAAAAGTATCATCAGAGATGAAATTCGGAATGTCCATGACACGAAAGAAATTATCAATATTACTGCTGTAACTAGAATTGTCACCATTTCTCCAACTATGAATGCTTTTTTCTGTATCATTTAGACTCGGATCTTCCTTTCTACTGGTATTTTCAATAGGACCAAGACTGTCCATTGATTTACTTA